GATAAAAAAACCTACCTGCCATATAACTATTGTAATGAAAGATATATCCATAAGTGAATATGAAGAGACATTCTGGTTCAAGACAGAGAAATTTTTCAAAATAGACTCTATACAACAGTTAAAAAAAAATAAACGGAAAAATAAGTATAGAACTCTAGAATATCATGATATGTATAATAATGGGGGAACATGGGACAAAAAATAAATCCACTTGGTTTCAGACTTGGTACAACTCAAAGTCATTATTCCCTTTGGTTTGCACAACCAAAAAAGTATTCTGAAAATCTACAAGAAGATGAAAAAATAAGAGATTATATCAACAATTATGTACAAAAAAAGCTGAAAATAGCCTCCGTCGTCGAAGGAATTACACGGATAGAGATTCAAAAACAAATCGATGTAATCAAAATTAAAATGTATACGGCATCCCTAAAATTATTTAATGAAAAGAATGACAAGAATGAAAAGCGACCGCGAGAAAGCGAAGAATTACAGAGAAATTTACAAAAAGAATTTTCTTGTCTGAACCGCAAACTGAACCTTGCTATCATACGAATTGCAAAGCCTTATAGAAATCCGAATATTATTGCAGAATTTATAGCCGACCAATTACAGAAGAGAGTTTCATTTCGAAAAGCAATGAAAAAAGCGATTGAATTAACTGAACAAGCAAATGCACAAGGAATTCGAGTACAAATTGCAGGACGTATTGACGGAAGAGAAATTGCGCGGGTTGAATGGCTCCGAGAAGGTAGACTTCCCCTACAAACCATTCAAGCTAAAATAGATTATTGTTCCTATCCAGTTCGAACGATTTCCGGGGTATTAGGCATTAAAATTTGGATATTTATCGAGGGAGAATAAGATTGACAGTTGGTAAAACACGAGAAAGCCGTTTCTTCGTTTTCTGTTCAATCAAAAATCAAAAAAATTTTCGAATGCTTAATTGTAATTTTCTCAGGTTTAATAAAAATTCAATTGAATGCTTGATATAATTGCTATGCTTAGTGTGCGACTCGTTGGTTTTTTAGGGTTAGTAAAAAAAAAAAAAAACCTTATTAGTATAAACTAATAACTCTAGCAAAATAACCAACTCATCACTTCGCATTATCCGGATCCAAAGAACCGGTCAAGATATGACAGATCCGTCATATCCTTGTAGCAACTGAAACCTTTTTGCATAAAAAAAATCAGATTCTAAGTTGTGAATCGAAATAAAGAAAAAGGGTGTGGATAAATGGAAGGGTGAGAGAAAGAAAGAAAACGAATATTGATGCTATCTAATTCCAATATGGAATATGTAAGGTCTAGGAGTCATCTCAGAAAACGGGCAATGTAATAAAGCATTAATACCGATTCATCCATACTAAAATGAATCCGTCCAGCGAACAAAAAAATCACGAGCTTCGAGCCAATAAAGACTGAGAAGATTGACTCAAGACGAAATTTCATTACGAAATTTCATTACGAGCTCCATTGCAGAATTCAGACCTAAGCATTCAGTAAGAAGCGATGAGAACGACGGAACCTGTGGATCTAAAAAATTCTAGTGAAGACGAATTCTAATGATTCATTGATCTGGATGGCGGAACGGACCGAAGACCAATTCATCTATTCGAAGAAAGTTAGAACTTCTGGCTACAACCGAACTCTCAATTGAATTGAAAGAGTAACTATTCGCCCGCGAAAACTTTCTTTTTTTGGATTACTAAATTTGGGTCAATTAAATACGCTAAGACGGCTAAATTAAAGCCTAAACCAAAAGAAAGATTCATTTTAAGATTATCAAAACCCATACAATTTTTTTATAGCTAAATTCTGTAAAAATAGTTCGTTCAGACATTTCACTATCTATAAAAAGAAGATACAAATTACTACCAGATTTGAGATCGATTAGATGAACCCCATACTTCGACGTATTACTTATACTTATGAAAGCGATGTATATCGTATGAAATACAAGTCTATCTGAATTCAAATTCTATTCTATCTAAATTTCCTGAAAATGCAATATTTTTGCATCCTTTTATTCGCGAGGAGCCGGATGAGAAGAAATTCTCACGTCCGATTCTGGAGTAGAGATGGAATTCAAACCCAACCATCAACTATAACCCCAAAAGAACCAGATTCCGTAACCAACATAGAGGAAGAATGAAGGGAATATCTTCTCGAGGGAATTCTATTTGTTTTGGTAAATATGCTCTTCAGGCACTTGAACCCGCTTGGATCACATCGAGACAAATAGAAGCAGGTCGACGGGCAATGACACGAAATGCGCGCCGCGGTGGAAAGATATGGGTACGTATATTTCCAGACAAACCGGTTACAGTCAGAGCCGCAGAAACACGTATGGGTTCGGGTAAAGGCTCTCCTGAATATTGGGTAGCTGTTGTTAAACCAGGTCGAATACTTTATGAAATTGGGGGAGTAACAGAAAATATAGCCAGAAAGGCTATTTCAATAGCAGCGTCCAAAATGCCTATCCGAACTCAATTCCTTCTTTCGGGATAAACTTTCGAAATGCAAAAGAAAAATGCAAAAGAAATAGGTTGTGGGGATAAAAAAGAATTGCAGGTGCAGGTTTCGTTTTTTGGACAAACAATATTTCTTTATTTTCTTCGCCCTTTAGTTTGCCTAAAATAGTTTGCCTAAAAAAAAAAAAAAGAAAAAATGATATGATTCAACCTCAGACCTATTTGAATGTAGCGGATAACAGCGGGGCGCGCAAATTGATGTGTATTCGAATCATAGGAGCTAGCCATCGGCGATATGCTCATATTGGTGACGTTATTGTTGCTGTGATCAAAGACGCAATTCCACAAATGTCGCTAGAAAAATCAGAAGTGGTCAGGGCTGTAATTGTCCGTACTTGTAAAGAACTCAAACGCGACGACGGTATGATAATACGATATGATGACAATGCTGCAGTTGTCATTGATCAAGAAGGCAATCCAAAAGGAACTCGCGTTTTTGGTGCGATTGCAGAGGAATTGAGACAGTTCAATTTTACTAAAATAATTTCATTAGCTCCCGAAGTATTATAAAATGAGACCCTAATCTAGTTCCATCATAATATTATAGCAGAAAAAAGAGGGTTCGATTTCGAGTAGTTAGTTGAAAGAAAGCAATTTAAGATTCAGTTAGTAGATTGTGTCTCACGCATATACCTTGGAAAAATGCATAATCATAAACAAAGAAAAAAACAAAAAAAACATGTTGATTATATCAAAATTGGGAGGGACCAATACTTTAATTTATTATGGGAAAGGATACTATTGCTGACATACTAACCTCGATACGAAATGCTGAGATGAATACAAAAAGAGTGGTTCGAATAGCATTTACGAATCTCAGCGAAAGTCTTGTTAAAATACTTTTACGAGAAGGTTTTATCGAAAACGTGAGAAAACATCATGAAAACAACAAATCTTTTTTGGTTTTAACCCTACGATATAGAAGGAATCGGAACGAGCCTTATAGAAATCGAAAAGTTTTAAATTTAAAACGCATCAGTCGACCCGGTCTACGAATCTATTCTAACTATCAACGAATTCCTAGAATTTTAGGCGGGATGGGGATTGTAATTCTTTCTACGTCTCGAGGTATAATGACAGACCGGGAGGCTCGATTAGAAAGAATAGGCGGCGAATGTTTGTGTTATATATGGTAATCCTTCGAATATTCAAATGAAATTCGCAACTTTATATTTGTGACAAAGGGGACAGGTTGTCCAATCTCGTGTCTCATCTACGACCTCATCTTTGAAAATGACATCTCTTCTTTGAGATCGTCCAGAATAAAGAAGTTGATCCGAAATAAAAGAGGTTTTCATTAAAATGAAAAACGGAAATCGATTTCGGAAAGTTTCATTACAGAATCCGTTCCCAACGGCATCTTTGGGGTTCCTTTAGATAATAAGGATCTAGTTCTTGGTTATATTTCGGGAAAGCTACCACTTAGTTTTATTATAATACAACTAGTCTTCAATTAGTAGAATTTTGGACTTTTCGAAAAATAAGAGTCCAAAATTTCGGTCTTTTTTTTCAACTTCAACATTTTCAACATGCATTCAATATGATTCGAGATGCAAAATTTCAAGAAACTTATTTTCTTCCACAAAGTAGATTCAGAATTAAGGTGAAAAGTCGGCAAATATGAAAATCAGAGCCTCTGTGCGTAAAATTTGTGAAAAATGTCGATTAATACGCCGTCAGGGCCGAATTCGAGTAATTTGTTCCAACCCAAGGCATAAACAAAGACAAGGATAATCCAACTCGAGAAAGGCCCGATAGTGAAAAATGGATAGATCCATATATCTCTGACTCATATTTATGAGATGATAAAATATGGCACTGAAATTTGTTTCACGTAGGAGTCGACGTCTTCGTTCACGTAAGAGGATGCGTCGAGTACCAAAAGGGGTTATTCATGTTCAAGCCGGGTTTAATAATACCATTGTGACTGTTACAGATGGACAGGGTCAAGTGGTTTCTTCGTCCTCCGCCGGTAATTGTGGTTTCCGGGGTAAACGAAAAGGGACGCCATTTGCTGCTCAAACCACAGCAGTAACCGCTATTAGTACAGTACTGATGAAACGAGCAGAAGTCTTGATAAAAGGTCCCGGTCTCGGGAGAGACGCAGCATTACGAGCTATTCGCGAAAGTGGTATACGAGTAACTTTTGTACGGGATGTAACTCCTTTGCCACATAATGGCTGTAGACCTCCGAAAAGAAGACGTGTGTAAAAAGCAAAATGGAAGAGATTTCAACAGCAAGAAAAACAAGAGAAATAAATGATTTAATGATCTGATCAAATAATATTATTATGATTCGAGAGCAAGTAAGAGTAGATACTCGGACACTACAGTGGAAGTGTGTTGAATCAAGAGCAGACAGTAAACGTCTTTCTTATGGACGATTTATTCTGTCTCCACTTCTGAAAGGTCAAGCTGACACAATAGGCATTGCGATGCGACGAGCTTTGCTTGGAGAAATAGAAG